TTAAATTAGTTTTAAGACAATTTTAATAAAAATAAAAGAAAGAAGTCTATTTTGTACTCTATCCCTTATTTTATCCTTATGAAATATCAGATGAAATAGAATGCTTAGAAGGGATATAATGAAATTCTTCGATTGGCTCTTTCCACAAAGCAAAGATCTATTTTTTATTTGACTGATGAGGCCAACAAACAATTAATTATAACAATTATAACAAATATAAATTATAAATATATATATATAATATTCTAAATTAGAAACTAAATAATAATAGAATAGATAGAATTAATAATAAACTAAATAAAAAAAGGCGCCTTCTTTTATTCGAAACGCCTCGTGATTTTCAACCAATTATGTGCTTCAATATAATTACCAGGAGTAAGTGCTATAGCCTGTTTCCAATATTCAGCGGCTTGATCAAACCAAGCCTCCGCAATTTCAGAATCTCCCTGGCGAATGGCCTGTTCTCCTCGGTCGGAATAGGTGGATTAATTCCTTCCCTTAGAACCGTACTTGAGAGTTTCCTACCTCATACGGCTCATTAATTCTTTTGGTGTCCCGTTACCATATCTAACGAATAGGATTTTTCATGGATCTATCCCGTTTTTCGGGTTAACCAAAGAGGTTCATTACATGAGTTTTAAACTGAAATGTGGATTCAATTTGGATTAATAATCCGTTTTATTTCGTTTTATCTTTTTTCCCACCTTCAGAAGAAAAAATGCACCTTATCATTAGAATTTTCTGAAAGGTAACTATCTCGGTTTCGTATAGCAATTCATATAGAATCTTTGAAAAAGACTTTCCTTCCTAAGAAAGAAAAAACTTACTATCTTTGGGATCTGATCCTACACCGCTGCTCAAGACTTTAGTGGATCGACTCTATTACATAAGTGGATTCCTAATTTTTATCTCACATCATGAGATAAATATATCTACCATCATGACATAAATACGCAGTTATTATTGTATCGGCCCCAAACCTCGCAAATTGATCTTTACGGTGCTTCCTCTACCAATTAGATCCTTTTTTATCCATAGAAATAAGTAGCTAGGCATATCTATTTCTTCATATTTCAACTTCTATGAAGTTTCTTTCTTTGCTACAGCTGATAAAAATCGTTGTTTTAAACGATGCATATGTAGAAAGCCTTTTTTATTTTTCTTTTTTTTTAACTTCTATAGTGAAGATAGTCGCACGTAATGGCAGATCACGGCCATATTATTAAAAGCTTGTGGTAAGAATGGATTTCGTTCTAGTGCCCGAAAATAATATTCCAAAGCTTTCGTATGTTCTCCATTACTTGTATGGATAAGACCTATATTATAGAGTATATAACTTCGATCATAGGGATCAATTTCTAGTCGCATAGCTTCATAATAATTCTGTAAAGCTTCCGCATAATTTCCTTCGGATTGGGCTGACATCCGTTACGGTCGCCATTCAATTAAAAGAATCTCCGTTACAGAACCGTACGTGAGATTTTCATCTCATACGGCTCCTCCTTTATGTGCATAATGAGAATAATAAAAAAAGATGAAAATCTTCTCATTATGGACTGAGCGGGGCTAGTGTTTTTACAAGAAATCTCTAGCCAACCTTCCTGCAAGAGATCTTTTCTTAACATCAAGCGTGTTGGGACTAGATAGAAATGAGAACTCCAACAATTTCTTTGTTTTCAACGCCTCCTAATTTCCAGGAATTAGTCACTTCAACAGCCTTCGATGGTTATATTGGTATCCAAAGTACGAACGAGATGGATGTTTGTTGTCCCAACCATTCTTTTAGTCCCGAGCCCAATAAGGAAAGGGGTAATTTCTAACAAGGGTTTCGTGTTGTTGATTCCTAGGTGTAGTGCTTCTTGCCTTATGCTGTCTATTGGTACTAGTGGAGTAGGATTGCCCCATAATACAGAACCTCTAGGTGTAACCTTTCGCTCAATACTAGAATCTAAAATTGAACCATAGCATCTGAGGTTGCATTAATCGAGGATACACGACAGAAGGAATTGTTCTATTTCCAAACTTCACCTTCAACAAGCGTCGATTTTTTCAAAAATTTTCCCGAATCACGTGTCTTTCTCGTAAGACCGAAAAAAAATGAAATAAAAAAAAAAGAATCAAATCACACCATCTCTATAATAGGTAAATGCCTCCTTTTCTCCTGAAGTTGTCGGAATTATTTGCAATAAGATATTGGCTACAATTGAAAAGGTCTTATCAATAAAATTTCCATTTATCCGCGATCTAGGCATAGCTAGCAATCCATTCTATAATTCTTCTCATTCCCTCTCGTGGGAAAATGATCCCACAAAAAAAAGAATTTACAGTACGAAATAACATAAAAACAGATTGATTTGAAAAAAAAAAAATTAGGGGCCTTCTATTCCAACTGTCCCTTTTTGACAGGAATCGATAAGAAATAGTTGAACACGATTGGATTTCATCCTAATGTCGTACAACGAAGAGAACTATTCTGATTTCACTGAAGTTACAGATTAGA